ATTTAATGAAAGTAGATTATCTTTCCATTCATTTCACAACTATTATATCTCTTCCCGAACCAAACATGAATCTTTTAATTCATTTGGCTCTCACGCTCAATTGTTTCTTTTATCTTTTCTTTGATTAATGGGCATTCCCATATCTTTGAACGGAATGAGCCTATCCTCTCTTTTCTGTTCTTATTCAAAGATATCGAAACTGATCTAACATCAGAATCTTAGGAGGACTCTTCAGACCAGACAAAAAAGAAAAAATTGTCAGCAAAGTTGTTTCTTTATTTGTTCTTTATTTACAACTTCTTTCCAAAAAGAAAAAGATTTTAAAGAAGAAAGAAGAAAATTCTTTCTTCTTTATATGCTATGATAAATTAAATCAAAATCCTAATAGAATAGAAAGAGAATTGAATAGAATTATGAACTTCATTCTCATTATTATTAGAATAGAATGAGATTTCGATCTTTTTCATCCAAAAAATTCTTTTTTTTATACAAATATTTTATACAAATACAATACAAATACAATACATAGGTCGTCGATTCGGCAGTGGATAAAAAAGGGGGACCCATCTTTCCAGTTAATGGTTCAAATAATTTTATCCATATGAGTGTTCTACATCGGATAAATTCCTAATTCTTCCTTTTTTCTTTGTATTATTTTTCAACCTTTTTGGTACTAACGTAGTGGTAGAAAGAGTACCATGCTATGCTGTGCCTGGACTTCAAACAATTTATCTTTAACCATGTAAAAGACCTCGACATTCTTGGTTGATAGAGAAGAGAATCAAAGTTCATTTACCAATTAGTCACGAAATGCTATGGTTCTTACATAGGATTTCTGAATAAAATCCAATTCCGAAGTAATTCGTCGAGATTGTGCACCTTTTGTTCCTATTTCTACTATAGAAATCTAAAAAAGAATACATAAATATAAAGAAAGTGCAGCCGGTTAAATCCAACGTATTCTTGAAATACACAACTCGCACACACTCCCTTTCCAAAGAAAATCAATACACCCAGCACTACGCTTAGATTTATTGGATTTGTTGCTAAAATATCGGTATTAAACTCGAAACTCCCAGCGGATGGCCAGTGCCCCACGGAAACAAAAGAATCGGTTATATTTTTCATATGCTCTCCCCTTATAGATAGGACTAACAAAGAACAGAGTTCTTTTTGTATCACTCCGCTTATTATTATTATATGCTTTTATTCTTCTTTTTTTTTTTACATTTTTTTTCTACGATGAAATTCAACATTAAACAAAAGGATTTGCAAATAAAAGAGCTAATGCCACGACCAGTCCATAAATTGTTAAAGCTTCCATAAAAGCCAGACTAAGCAATAAAGTACCTCGTATTTTACCCTCTGCTTCTGGTTGTCTCGCAATACCTTCTACGGCTTGGCCCGCAGCAGTACCTTGACCAACCCCAGGTCCGATAGAAGCAAGCCCTACAGCCAATCCAGCAGCAATAACGGAAGCAGCAGAAATAAGTGGATTCATGGTAAGTTCCTCGCACAAAAAAAAAATGGTTAATGATACAACCAACCAATGAATTAGTACTTAATCTATTTTTTCTACTTCTACTTTAATATTCTATTACCTTACTAAACTTCTTTTTTATTTCTTGATCTTTTTCACTAAAATATATCGGGTCGAAGTAGCTAAAAGTTCCAAATGGAATTCATAATATTACTGAATTGTCAGAACTACTTCGATAGACCGTTTTTCCTTTCTACCTTATGTATTTCTACCTTATGTAAAGAAATATGTATACGGTTTTAGTCATTGCGTTTCCTTGTTTATAAATTATTCTATTTTTTTATTCTATTTTTTCTCTTTCATTCAATTCACAATCAAAGACAAAATACAAAAAGGACTTATATGGGAATCCATCTAAATGCAGTGGGCTAGAAAAAAAAGAGATAGGGGTAATTACCATTTAACTAGTAAATAACATATACTTTTTTTCTTCCATAACGTAAATCACCTGCACTTTTTATTCTTTTTTATTCTATGAAATTGTATTCTGAAACCATTCTTCAAAACATACACAAGGATTGATACTCATAGGTATTACATATACATGATCTCCAACCCTTCTTTATCTTTTTATCTGCAATATCATATATATTTCTTCATATATACATACATGTAGCTATTTGCATTCTCTTCTCCAACCCAGTGGATTATATTGAACCCCGAACCCCCGCATTGCTTGAATTGGGATAAGCTTCAAAAAAGACTATTTTGAAAGTGAGTCAATGATGACCCTCCATGGATTCACCTATATAAGCCGCAGCCAAAGTTGCAAAAATAAGAGCTTGAATACCACTTGTAAATAATCCAAGAAACATGACAGGTATAGGAACTACTGAAGGCACTAAAGAAACAAGAACAACAACCACTAATTCATCAGCCAATATATTCCCGAAAAGTCGAAAACTAAGAGATAAAGGTTTTGTGAAATCTTCTAGAATATTAATTGGTAAAAGTATTGGAGTTGGTTGAATGTATTTCCCGAAATATCCCAATCCTTTTTTCCTGAGACCCGCATAGAAATATGCCACTGACGTAGGTAAAGCTAAAGCAACAGTAGTATTTATATCATTCGTGGGCGCAGCTAACTCCCCATGAGGTAATTTTATGATTTTCCAAGGTAAAAGAGCACCTGACCAGTTAGAAACAAAAATAAATAGGAACATCGTTCCTATAAAAGGAACCCAAGGACCATACTCCTCTCCAATCTGAGTTTTGCTCAAGTCTTGAATAAATTCAAGGACATATTCGAAGAAATTCTGACCGTTGGTCGGAATGGTTTGCGGATTCCGAACAGCTATGATGACTGAACCTAATAAGATAGCAATTACAACCCAAGAAGTGATAAGTACTTGGGCATGAATTTGTAAACCTCCTATTTGCCAATATAAATGTTGGCCTACTTCTACACCTGATATATCGTATAACCCTTTGAGTGTTTTAATGGAACATGGTATAACATTCATATTGTCCTCTAACATAAATCAAACTTCAAAAAAGTGATTATTTTTATTCAACCATCTCTTTCTCAATTCACCTATATTCATTCATGAATTTAAGTTATGAATCGTATATTTTGGATACCGAGAAATCACATAAAAAAAATACCAATCATTTTTATTTTTTCTTTTCAATATTATTTGATAGTCAAAACATAGTTCAAACTCCAAAAGATGCAAACCAAAATAGTAACAATCAAAGAGAGTTCACCAAAAACAAACTAACCTTCTTATTTCTTCTTCTTAAGAGTAATGATAAGATAATCAACCATTTTTTATATAACTAGAATGGCCCTCACAAATTGCAGATACTAATTTGGTAAGAATCAATCGAATCGAAGCTATAGCATCATCGTTGGCCGGAATAGAAATATCTGCAAGATCTGGATCACAATTTGTATCGATTAAACAAATCGTCGGAATACCCAAAATGACACATTCTCGAAGAACCGTATATTCTTCTTGCTGATCCACGATAATTACAATATCGGGCAATCCCGTCATATATTTGATCCCGCCAAGATATGCTTGCAAAGTAGATAACTTTCTCTTCAACATTGCTGCATCTCCTTTAGGAAGACGATTGAGTTTCCCCATCTTTTGTTCTGCTCTTAAGTCCCTGAACTTCTGAAGTCTTGTTTCTGTAGTAGACCAATTCGTTAACATACCACCAAGCCATTTTTTATTAACATAATGACATCGAGCCCTTATTGCTGCTGATGCTACTAAATCCGCTGCTTTCTTTTTGGTGCCAACGATTAAGAATCTTTTTCCCCTACTTGCTGCATCAAAAACTAAATCGCAGGCTTCTGATAAAAAACGAGCAGTTATAGTAAGATTTGTAATATGAATACCTTTACGCTTTGCCGAGATGTAAGGAGCCATTCTAGGATTCCATTTATTAGTAACATGACCAAAATGAATTCCTGCTTCCATCATTTCTTCCAAATTGATGTTCCAATATCGTCTTCCCATTTTCCCACACTTTCTCTTTTTCTTTTTTTTTTTCAAAGAGATTCAGTACCTTATGAAATAAAGAATTGTTCCGACGGAACCTTCTACCAGGATTGACCATTGATCTACGACCCAAACTATGAATTTCATTCTTTTTTTTTTATTTCATTGATTATGAAATCCATAATCAATGAAATAAAAAAAAAAGAATAAACCTCTTGTTAGGATACATTACGTAAAAGATTGGTCTGATGTCTCATGGAAAGTTTTTGGGCACAAGAACAAAATAATTCTCTATGGTGTAGCAAAATATCGCTCATTTCCAACTCGAATAGATTCTTCCTTTTGATTTTCAAATGAATGTTTTTGTCTTGCTTTGAACAATGTACTAATTTATTGAATCCGGTACCAACCGGTATAATCCCCCCCAGAACAACGTTTTCTTTCAGGCCTTTCAACCAATCAATACGACCTCGTAGAGCAGCTTTTGCTAAAACTCGAGCAGTTTCTTGAAAACTTGCTTCGGATATGAAACTTTGAGTATTCAGAGATGACTTCGTTATTCCCAATAAGATTGCCCGATAACAGATTGATTCGTCCAAAACGCGCCCTGCTCGTTCTGCTCGCAACAATCCAATAAATTCCCCAGGTAAAAAAACATTAGACATTCCATCTTCGGAAACCAAAACTCTTGATGTTACTTGACGTACAATAATCTCTAGATGTCTATTATGGATCTGTACCCCCTGGGATCGATAAACCTTTTGTATCTTATTAACCAAAGAGATACGACTTTGGGCTATGGTTAGTTCAGCTCCAATCAAGAATCCCCAGGGGATCCCAAGTATCCTTCGGATACGTTCGTCCCAACCTTCAACTCTTCTTTCGAGGTTCATCGATATTGAATCAATTGAACGAACTTCTAAGATTTGTTCTACTTTTGGAAGACCTTGCGTTATGTCACCAGATCTCGACTTTTCATATATAAATGTAATTAATGTATCTCCTTCATAAAAGGTTTCCCCATAATGACCATGGACAGTTGCTCCTGGAGTGACCAAATAGGGCTTAGCTGATCTTAGAACTAGAGAATCAACATGAACAATGAAAATTTGACCAGATTTTTTTATGCGTGATCCATATTTCAATAGATATACATTTTCACAAAGGAATTGTCCAAGGCTAATTATTGTCCATGCCTCTTCACAAGAATCGTGATGGAGAAAACACCAATTCAAATGGAATGAATTCCAAATGATGTTACTGCAAGGATCGGGATTATAAATCCTACTATTTTCATCTAGGAAACAGTATTGAAATGGAGGTACTTGAAGCACTTGTAAAGTCTGTTGAAAATTTTCAAGCAAAAAAGATTTCTTTAAAAAGACTTGATTATAAGTTCTTAAATAGTAAGATGAACGAGAATTTACTATTCTAGGCACAATAGTACCTAAAGGACCCAACAAATACCTAATTGGAGTCATGGGATCCAATTCTTTTGTCGCATTATTATATCTCGAAGTATTGAAGGGACCAATTCGAGAACAATTGGATGATGACAAAATTAGGAAAGATTGGCATTCCTTATTTCGATTCAACAACGTACCAAGAGTTCCCTGATGTTGGGGAAATATTTGAATCTTCACCTTGGAATCAAAAGGATTTTTTCTATGAATACGATCTAATTCATTATTGGAAATCAATCCTGAACCTGCCGTATCATACCTTTTTTCGGTATACGAAAGAGTGGACTTTACTAACTCAATTCGGATGAAATAACAAAGCAGATCATTTGTCCTTATTTCAACAAAAGAAGCATAACCCTTTTCTTCTATAGAACTCTTTTTTTCTTGGTCCCAAGTCAATACTAAGCAAGCTCGAACTAATTGAATACTTGTGTGAGAAATTCCTCGAATTGACTTGCCATTTTCATAAAGTATATAATTGACAATTCGAAGTTGGACATTATTCTTTTCCTGCAAGAGATCCTGAGAGAAAAGTGTTGCTAAATTTATCCCATCAGCTATTTCATATGTGACTACGGGCCGAACCAAAACAAAATACTTTTTTTTGGTAGGTGTAATGCGTTGGACATAGATCCAATTTTTTAATTTTTTTGATCCTTTAGAATCTTTTTTTCCAATTCCTGGTGGTATCAAAATGCCACTGTGCCTAGATATTTTATCCACCTCTCCAGAAAAATGAATATCTCCAGAAAATATTTTCAGTTCTATACTTTTCTTTTTTCTCTCCACTCGGACTAATCCACCTACTCGACTTCTTGTATTTATATTTAAAACAAGTCGTGTATCTACTCCAATGATACTATTGTTCCGGACCATTATGGGCGAAGATCCGGGTAAGATATGTATTTCCTCGGGAATGAAAAAAAATTGATCTACTTTCATTTGCGTTTGGTATTTCGGACTAAAATCTTTTGCTCCTCGATACTCAATCAAATCTTCTTTTTTTACGATTGAAGATACTTCGACAATCCCATATTTAGTAATTCCTGAACTGCTTCTTCTGTATCGCGGATCATCAAAATAAGCAAGAATACTATTTCTACGTAAAATACCATTTATAGGTATTTTAATCGAAATACCAAAACAGGGTATTAGTTTCTTTTCTTGTTCTTGATCATATTGTAAGGGAATCACAAATCTATTTCTTCGCTTTTTCGCCAAAGAATTCTCTTGACGAATATAAGTAGAAGGCTCTATGAGATTCCAATGACCCTTAGATATGATTCGATAAGGTTTTGAATAGTCAAGACTTTCCCTATCTTTTTTACCAAAAGTATCCAACAATTTATGTCTTACTTGATCATTAGTCAGTGAGAGATCAAAGATATCTTTGAGAGAAAATGAATTAGCATTCATTTGATCTTGATCTTTGTGGAGTGAAAAAGATACTATATTGGAATTGGATCTGCATAGACCTCCTGCTAATATCCATAAATGACTTGTTTTTGGTAATAGATGAACATTACTATATGGATACTCGGGCGTATGATAGCCATCAGTACTCCAGTGCATTTCTCCTTCTGACTCAGAATAAATATGTTTTTGAACCCTCTCCTTAAAATGAAAGGTGGACGTTTCGGCACGAATCTCGGCAATCACTTGTTCTGATTCTACATATTGATCATTTTGAACTAAAATCAAACTTTTTGTTGGAATATTTACATTATGTCTAATATCCCGACTCTCAATAGTTACATACAAGTCTATAAAACATAGAAAAGCAGGATGCCCGTGACGGGTACGTGTGGCATGAACCAAACCCTCATCAAATTTTATTTTTCCATTAGAAGGAGCTCGTACATGTTCGGCAGTACCACCCGTGAATACTCCACCAGTATGAAAAGTTCTTAATGTTAGTTGAGTCCCCGGTTCCCCAATTGATTGACCCGCAATAATGCCTACGGCTTCTCCCAACTCGACCAGGTCACCATGAGTAGGACTCCGGCCATAACATAATTGACAGATCCAAGATGTACTCCTGCAA